TAGAATATTAAATAGACGGAATTCATAATTATCCGGTTAGGATCGATCTAAACCAGCCCATTATGTATATGATTCAACATGCCAACTATTAAACAACTTATTAGAAATACAAGACAGCCAATCAGAAATGTCACAAAATCCCCCGCTCTTCGGGGATGCCCTCAGCGTCGAGGAACATGTACTAGGGTGTATGTGCGACTCGTTCAGATCATGAGCTGCGACAAAAGAAAGAAAGAAAACCATTTTTCCAGTATCAATGATCAGTACCAGTGAATAGGATAGAATGGAAAAACGAACTCCATTCACTATCTAAAAATAAGAAAATCCATCATATCCCTCTATTGTGTATGAAATTTATGGTTTCCGTTGGTGCAAATCCAATCACCTCAATTTAAGATGAGAAGCAATTCTCCATTGGTAGCAAATGGTTATCCATTAAGCGGAGGAAATCTTAGTTAAAAAACAGAAAGACTAGGCCCCCTTGCAAGAACGGACTAACAGGGTCAGCTACCCAGCCAACCTTCATAATTAAATACCGTTACTGTATAGGTAGATCTCGTTGTGAAAGACCTATTACTGGATAATTCAAGGGTAGAGCCAAAGAATGTGAACTATACAAGTTACCAATAACATTGATTAAATGAAGTAAAGGCTCCGGTGTATAGAGAAGACCTCACCGTTTAAGAAGGAACCATAGAAACGATGGAATCCACGATTTCCTTATCCATTTATATTTTGTTATTTACTCTATTTTTGATACCTAGTAGAATACAACTTCTTATTTCGAAGTGAAATGCCTAGAAAAAAGAAAAAATCGTGGTCGGGAAGGTTATAGTAGCCAAAGCCATTGGAATTTTTAGTTTATACATTGGAAAAATCCGTTTTGTTATTAATAGACTAGGAAAGGGAAAAGAATAACTGAAAGAAAGGAAATCAATTAGTTATTCGTGAAAGTTTCATTTATTCAATGACCAGAATTAGACGGGGATATATAGCTCGGAGACGTAGAACAAAAATTCGTTTATTTGCATCAAGCTTTCGAGGGGCTCATTCAAGACTTACTCGAACAATTACTCAACAGAAAATAAGAGCTTTGGTTTCAGCTCATCGGGATAGGGATAGGCAAAAGAGAAATTTTCGTCGTTTGTGGATCACTCGAATAAACGCAGTAATTCGTGAAAGGGGGGTATCCTATAGTTATAGCAGATTACTACACGATCTGTACAAGAAACAGTTGCTTCTTAATCGTAAAATACTTGCACAAATAGCTATATTAAATAGGAATTGTTTTTATATGATTTCCAATGAGATCATAAAAGAAGTAGATTGGAAAGAATCCACCGGAATAATTTAAATAGAGTTCCCCGGAGAATGAACTCCGGGAGAGTAGAGTCAAAATTCATATAATACGAGAAAATATTATAAAGTAGTCAAAATGAATGAACACGTTCAATAAATTCAATAAAAAAAAATATTTCTTCTTCCCCGATTCTTTTTTTTCTTACGACACGATAATAAAATTAGGATTTTTCGAACAAAACATAAATCTGCGTTTGATTTCGGATTGGAATTTTGATGATTCAAGTGAAGAAAGAGTAAGCCTATCTATTTCTGGCTCTAAGACCAGTAGTTCTAGAGGTCGACTCGGTTCTTTCAAATTGTTTCTCATTATTAAGAAAAGGTAACAAAGATAAAATACGAGCTTGTTTTATAGCAATAGTAATTAATCGTTGTTGTTTCAAGGTCAACCTATTCACTCGTCGAGATAATATTTTTCCTTGTTCACTAATAAATCGACTAATTAAACTCATGTTTCTATAATCAATTCGATCCCCCGATTGGATCGGGGGCAAACGCCTACGAAAAGATCGCTTGGATTTAAGAATAAGAAAAGGTCGCTTGGATTTATCCATGGTTTGTTTAGTTTATGCCTTATCCCGAAAATTCTATTTCGGTCGTATCTAAAATGAATTAGAATAAATAAATAGGATTTGGTTTGTTTATATTTAAATATGTTATATATATATAATGTAATTTTTTCCCCTTCCTTGGAAGGGTGACATGATACACAGGTGCTCGGTTCGATCTATTTCTTTATCTCCCCATGAATCGTATGTTTGTAACAATATGGGCAGAATTTTCTCAATTCCAATCGATTAGGCGTATTGTGCCGGTTCTTTTGAGTAATATATCTGGAAATGCCCGTTGAGACCTTATTAACACCGTTTCGGACACAACTGGTACATTCCAAAATAACCGTTATTCGGACATCTTTACCCTTGGCCATAAACCTCCTTTGGCTTTTTGATTTACTCAACTCTTCTATTTTCGATCCGAAACGAAGAAGAAAGGAAGGAAAAAATAGAAGTTACTAACTTGAAATCAAATTATGAAAGATTTCTATGTAATCACTAAAAATATAGTCGATAATATACTATGATTCCTAAACTATATTGTAAATCATAGTACAGTATTTCATTTAAGTATCTTGTATAATACT